AATGAAATGCCTGACAAAAAGGGTTATTTTGATAGAATAAATCATGTAATTTTATTACTTTCATTATATTTAATGGAATTAAACCATTTCTGGAAATATCAAAAATTTCTATACATCATATATTAAAATATAAAAAGATCAGCTAAATTTAAGCTTTTAGGTTCATACCCTGACCATGAATATAAATTCTCTTTTTAATAGTAAAATTTTATAAAATAATATTCTTAACCACTCTGTTTTCAGGAACATTAATTGCAATATCATCATATTCACTATTTAGAGTATGAGTAGGATTAGAAATTAACTTATTATCCATTATTCCCCTAATGTATAATAAAAATAATATCCTATCTTCAGAATCAGCAATTAAGTATTTCTTAACACAAGCTATAGCTTCAACAATTCTTCTTATATCAATAATTATATCAATAATAAGAATTAAAACTTCTAGATTAACAGAAATTGACCTAAATTCAATATTAATAAACTCTGCTATTTTAACAAAAATAGGAATAGCCCCATTCCATTTTTGAATACCAGAAATTATTGAAGGAATCTCATGAATAAATACATTATTAATTTTAACATGACAAAAGATTGCACCAATAACAGTTCTAATAATTAACTCAATAAGAACAATATTTATACAAGCAATTATTATAATTTCTATCATAATAAGAAGAATTTTAAGACTAAATCAAACAATAATAAAAAAAATTTTAGTATATTCATCTATTAATCACATAGGATGAATATTACCACTAATAATTATAGAATATGAAACATGATTAATTTATTTCCTAGTTTATTCATTTATAACAACAAGAATTATTATGTTAATTAAAAAATTTAATGTAATAAACATTATTCAAATAATAAATATAAATATAGAAAGAACAAAGAAATTTTTATTCATTATAAGATTTTTATCTCTGAGAGGAATGCCTCCATTCATTGGATTTTTACCTAAATGAATAACTATTCAAGTTATAATTGAAAATAACTTCCTATGAACAACATTAATAATAATTATATTTACATTAATCATAATCTTTATTTATGTACGATTAACATTTTCATCAATTTTAATTGAAAACGAAAAAATGAATTGAATTAAAATAAAGAAAATCAAAACTAATTCTATTGCAATAATAAATTTTTCCATAATGGTTTCATTAATATTAATTACAATAATCTTAAATCTTTAAAAGGATTTAAGTTAAATAAAACTAGTAACCTTCAAAGTTGCCAATATTGTCTTCTTTAAGCCTTAGGGCTTGCCCACCTTTAAATTTGCAATTTAATTTCATAGTTGAATATAAGACTATAGTAAGAGAGGTACAACCCCATAAATAAATTTACAATTTATTGCTTAAATTTCGGCCATCTCACTAAACAAATGATTATTTTCAACTAACCATAAGGACATTGGAACCCTATATTTTTTATTTGGAGCATGGTCTGGAATATTAGGAACATCCCTAAGACTCTTAATTCGAGCAGAATTAGGAAATACAAATGCTCTAATTGGGAATGATCAAATTTATAATGTTGTTGTAACAGCCCACGCTTTTATTATAATTTTCTTTATAGTTATACCAATTATAATTGGTGGATTTGGAAATTGATTAGTTCCTCTAATATTAGGAGCACCTGACATAGCATTTCCACGTATAAACAATATAAGATTTTGATTTTTACCACCATCATTATCTCTTTTATTAATAAGAAGAATTGTAGAAAACGGAACTGGTACAGGATGAACTGTATACCCTCCCTTATCTTCTAATATTGCTCATAGAGGATCTTCTGTAGATTTATCTATTTTCAGACTTCATATGGCTGGTATTTCATCAATTCTAGGTGCCGTAAATTTCATTTCAACAATTATAAATATACGATCTTCAGAAATAAAAATAGATCAAATACCTTTATTTGTATGAGCAGTTTTAATTACTGCAGTATTACTTTTACTTTCTCTTCCTGTATTAGCAGGTGCTATTACAATACTTTTAACTGACCGAAATCTAAATACATCATTCTTTGATCCAGCAGGAGGAGGTGATCCAATTCTATATCAACATTTATTCTGATTCTTTGGACATCCAGAAGTTTACATTTTAATTCTTCCAGGATTTGGTATAATTTCTCACATTGTATCTCAAGAAAGAGGTAAAAAGGAAACATTTGGATATATTGGAATAATTTATGCTATAATTGCTATTGGACTTTTAGGATTTGTAGTTTGAGCTCATCACATATTTACAGTAGGTATAGACGTTGATACTCGAGCTTATTTTACTTCAGCAACTATAATTATTGCTGTACCAACAGGAATTAAAATTTTCAGATGACTAGCAACTCTTCATGGAACAAAGATTAATTATAGACCTCAAATATTATGAAGATTAGGTTTTATTTTTTTATTTACAGTAGGAGGACTAACAGGAATTATTTTATCTAATTCATCTATTGATATTATTCTTCATGATACATATTATGTAGTAGCTCATTTCCATTATGTTCTTTCTATAGGAGCAGTATTTGCTATTATAGGAGGGTTAATTCATTGATTCCCTTTATTTACTGGATTAAAAATAAAAAATAAAATATTAAAAATTCAATTCTTAACAATATTTGTAGGAGTTAATATAACATTCTTCCCACAACATTTTCTTGGTCTGAGAGGAATACCTCGACGATATTCAGATTACCCAAATTTCTTTTTATCATGAAATGTTATTTCATCAATTGGTTCCCTAATTTCTACAGTAAGAATTTTATTTTTCATTTATATTATATGAGAAAGATTTGTCTTAATAATAAAGTCAATAAATACTTTAAATTTACCTTCTTCAATTGAATGATTCCAAAAAATACCGCCAGCTGAACATAGATATGATGAACTTCCAGTATTACTAAATTTCTAATATGGCAGATTAGTGCAATGAGCTTAAGATTCATATATAAATTTATTATTTTATTAGAAAATGATAACATGATTAAATTTAAATTGCCAAGATAGAATTTCTCCTTTAATAGAACAGTTAATTTTCTTTCATGACCATACAATAATAATTCTATTAATAATTACAGCAATCGTATCCTACTTTATAATAACTTTATTTATAAATAAATTTACAAATCGATATTTATTGGAAGGACAAACAATTGAATTAATTTGAACAATTATACCTGCAGTAACGTTAATTTTCATTGCATTTCCATCTCTACAAATTTTATATCTTCTTGATGAAATTAATAATCCATTAATTTCAGTTAAATCAATTGGTCATCAATGATATTGATCTTATGAACTTTCTGATTTTAAAAATGTTGAATTTGATTCATATATAATTCCAGAAAACGAATTAAACTTATATAATTTCCGATTATTAGATGTTGACAATCGACTAATATTACCATACAAGACACAAATTCGAATAATAGTAAGATCAACAGATGTAATTCACTCTTGAACTATTCCATCCTTAGGAGTAAAAATTGATGCAGTACCTGGACGACTAAATCAAATTACCTTTTTTATAAATCGAACAGGACTATACTTTGGACAATGCTCAGAAATTTGTGGAACTAATCATAGATTTATACCAATTGTTCTAGAAAGAATCCCAATTAATACTTTTATTAACTGAATTAAAAATTTCTCATTAGATGGCTGAAAGAAAGTATTGGTCTCTTAAACCATTTTATAATAATCTAACGAATTATTTCTAATGAAAAATTTAGTTAAAATATATAACGTTAGTTTGTCAAACTAAAATCATTGAAAAATAATTTTTAATTCCACAAATATCACCATTAAATTGATTAAACCTATTTATTACTACAATTACAATTTTTATAATTTTAAATTCACAAAATTATTATGTATATACTAATAAGCCTAATTCATCAAACTCAAAATTCAAGAAAAATTCAAAAAATTGAAAATGATAACAAATTTATTTTCTTCCTTTGACCCTTCATCTTCATCAAATTTAAGACTAAATTGATTAAGAATACTTTTAGGAATAATATTCATTCCAATAATCTATTGATTTAGACCATCACGATTAACAATAATATGAGTTAAAATTCTAAATTATATTCATCAAGAATTCAAAATTTTATTAAACTTAAATAAAATAAAGGGAACTACACTTATATTTGTAAGTTTATTTTCATTTATTTTATTCAGAAATTTTCTAAGATTATACCCATATATTTTTCCAAGAACAAGACATATAACATTAACTCTAGCTTTATCCTTACCTTTATGAATTAGATTTATAATTTATGGATGAGTTAATAATACTATTCATATATTTGCTCATTTGGTTCCTCAAGGAACTCCTGCTGTTCTAATACCATTCATAGTATGTATTGAAACAATTAGAAATGTAATTCGACCAGGAACATTAGCAATTCGATTATCAGCTAATATAATTGCTGGCCATTTACTACTAACATTATTGGGATCAACAGGACAAAGAGTTGGATACTTATTTTTAGTAATAATTTTAATTATTCAATTTTTATTAATAATTTTAGAATCAGCAGTCGCTATCATTCAATCTTATGTATTTTCTATTCTAAGAACTTTATATTCAAGAGAAGTTAACTAATGACAAAAAAAAATCATCCTTATCACTTAGTAGAAGTTAGACCTTGACCTATTTTAGGATCATTTGGAACTATAGCATTAATACTTGGAATAATCAAATGATTCCATTTATTTAATAACGACTTATTACTATTTGCAATAATAAGAATAATATTAATTATATATCAATGATGACGAGACGTAGTACGAGAAGCTACTTATCAAGGTATTCACACATTTAAGGTAGTACAAGGAATACGATGAGGAATAATTTTATTTATTACCTCAGAAGTATTTTTCTTTATCTCATTTTTCTGAAGATTCTTTCACAGAAGATTATCTCCTAATATTGAATTAGGAATAAACTGACCACCAAAAAATATCATAACATTTAATCCTATAGAAATTCCATTACTAAATACATTAATTTTAATTTCGTCAGGTATTTCAGTAACATGAGCTCATCATAGATTAATAGAAAATAATTATAAGCAAGCATTTAATGGATTAGCAATTACAATCATCTTAGGTGTTTACTTCACTATACTTCAAGCATATGAATATATAGAATCAAGATTTACAATTGCTGATTCTATTTATGGATCAACTTTCTTTATAGCAACAGGATTCCATGGTCTACATGTTATTATTGGAACAATCTTTCTCGCTGTATGTCTACTACGACATTGAAAAAATCATTTTTCATCTGTTCATCATTTTGGATTCGAAGCAGCTACTTGATATTGACATTTTGTAGATGTAGTATGACTTTTCCTTTATATTTCAATTTACTGATGAGGTAGATAATTTATATAGTATAAAAATTATTTTTAACTTCCAATTAAAAGATCTTGTAAAAGTATAAATAATATTAATTTTATCATTATCAATAATACTAATTTTAATCCTAACAGTAGTCGTAATAATAGTAGCACAATTAGTGTCAAAAAAAACTTTTATAGATCGTGAAAAAAATTCACCATTCGAATGTGGGTTTGACCCAAAAAATTCTGGACGAATACCTTTCTCACTTCAATTCTTCTTAATTGCCATTATTTTTCTAATTTTTGATATTGAGTTAACATTACTAATACCACTAATTTTAGTATATAAAATATCAAATTTTATAAATACATTCATAATTGCTACAGTATTTATTATTATTTTAACATTCGGATTATTTCATGAATGAAAACAAGGAGCTTTAAATTGAGCAAAATAGGATAATAATTTATGTAAAATATTAAATTTGCAATTTAAAAAAATTGAATTTCAATTTATCTTAAATAAGAAACAATTAATTGTATTTAGTTTCGACCTAACCTTTGATGAATAAATCATCCTTATTTAATTGAAACCAAAATAGAGGTATATTACTGTTAATAATAAAACTGAGCTAAGCTCCAATTAAAGAAATATCTATAAAAAGCTTCTAACTTTTTCAAAAGCAACAAAATTGTTTATATTTCTAAACAAATTAATTTATATAGTTTAAGAAAAACCTTACATTTTCATTGTAAAATTAATTTATAATTTATAAATATCTTAAGAAAATAAATTCACCTTAATATCTTCAATATTATGCTCTAAATTTAAGCTATTAAAATTAAATCATTAAATATAAAATTCAAATTATTAACAAAGTTAAATAAATCTTTAATCTTTTAATAAAAAAATCATGTAAAAAAATTGAATTACGATAAAGATTTATATAAATATTTTGACTTCCTAAATATTCAAACCAACCTTGATCCAAAATTTTATTAGATAAAGATCCCAAATATAAAGGATAATAATTAATTCCAAAAGTAGAAAGAAAAGTTAAGTTTCATATTATAAAAAAATAATTCGAAAAAAAATTAAAATAAGTTATTTTATATAATAAATTAAATTTTGATAATAAAAGGCCTAATAAACAACCTCTTGAAATAATAAATAAAACTATAATCTTCAAATAAAAAGGTAAACAAATAAAGTAAAATCTAGGAAAAATTATTCAATTTAATATTCTACCACCAAAAATTACAAAAAAAATTAAACCTCTTATACCTCTAAGTATAATATATCTATTATCTAAAATCTTATGATAACAATTAAAATTAAAGTTATTTAAGACTAAATAATATATTAAACGAAAAGAGTAACTTACAGTTAATCCAGTAGAAAAAAAATAAACAAAATAAATAAAAAAATTTATATAACCTATAGAAAAAACTTCTAAAATTAAATCCTTAGAATAAAATCCAGAAAGAAATGGAAATCCACATAATGCTAAGTTACAAATATTAAATAAACAACAAGTAATTGGTATTTGATAAATTAAAGATCCTATATAACGAATATCTTGACAATTATTTAAAGAATGAATTAAACTCCCAGCACATATAAATAATAAAGCCTTAAATAATGCATGAGTTAAAAGATGAAAAAATGCTAAAACATAACCCCCTAAAGCCAAAATTCTAATTATTAAACCAAGTTGTCTTAAAGTAGATAAGGCAATAATTTTCTTTAAATCAAATTCAAAATTTGCACCAATTCCTGCTATAAATATAGTTATTATAGAAATAAACAATAAAAAATATATCAAATTTGAACCTAAAGAAAAATTAAAACGAATAAGTAAGTAGACACCAGCAGTAACCAAGGTAGAAGAATGAACTAAAGAAGATACTGGAGTTGGAGCTGCTATAGCTGCAGGCAATCAAGAAGAAAATGGAATTTGTGCTCTCTTTGTCAATCTAGCTAAAACAATAAAAACTCTAATAATATTTATACAATAATCATTTTTTATTAAATCAACATAAAAATAAAAATTTCATCTACCATAATTTAATATTCATGCAATTCTTATTAGTAAAGCTACATCCCCGACACGATTTGATAAAGCTGTTAGTATACCAGAATTAAAAGATTTTAGATTTTGATAATAAATTACTAAACAAAATGAAACTAAACCTAACCCGTCTCATCCTAGAAGAATTCTAATTAAATTAGGTCTAATAATTAAGAACATTATTGATAAAACAAATATAACTACCAGTAAAATAAAACGATTAAGATTTTTGTCTCCTGACATATATTCAAGTCTATAAAAAATAACTATAGAAGAAATAAACAATACAAATCTTAAAAATAGTAAAGATATTCAATCAAATAATATAGAAAAAAAAATTAAGTTTGAATTAAGACTAACAATTTTTCATTCAAGAATTAAACTAAAATCAAAAAATAAAAAATAAAGTCTTATTAAAAAAAAAGTTAAACTTATAAAAAGAAATAATAAAGAATAAATTAAACAAATAATTATTTAAAATACTAAAGTATATCTTTGAAATCACAAATCAAAATTTTATATAAACTATTTAAATAAATAAAAGAATTAGCAGTTATAAATAGTAAATTTAATGGTAATCAATGTAAAATTAAAAGTAAATATTCACGAACAGTTCCTAAATTAAAAGAAAATAAGTTATTTCTTAAAGCCCCATGTTGAGTAATAGTAAATAAATATAATGAATATGAAGCTCTAAAAAAAGATAAAAGTATTAGTAAAAATATTGACATTATTCTTCATGACACAATTCTATTAATCAAAAAAATTTCTCTAAGTAAATTTAAAGAAGGTGGTGCAGCTATATTAGAAGAAATTAATAAAAATCAAAGTAAAGACATTGAAGGTATCACATTAAGCAAACCCTTATTTAAAAATAATCTTCGTCTAGCTAAACGTTCATAACCAATATTAGCTAAACAAAAAAGACCTGAAGAGCAAAGACCATGAGAAATTATTATTAAATAAGCTCCTATAACCCCTCAATAATTTAAAGTTATAAAACCAGATAAAACTATTCTTATATGTGCTACAGATGAATAAGCAACTAAAGACTTTACATCATTTTGACGTAAACATTGAAGAGACACTAATACTCCCCCAAGTAAACTAAACAAAATAAAGTAAAATCCATATATTTTAATTAAATTTGAATAAATATATAAAACACGAAAAATTCCATATCCTCCTAACTTTAACATAATACCAGCCAAAATTATAGATCCTGAAACAGGAGCCTCTACATGAGCCTTAGGAAGTCATAAATGAACTATAAATATAGGAATCTTAACTAAAAACACAAAAATAGTAAAGAAAAATACAAAAAAAGAATTAATAAAAAGATTAAATTTATAATAAAATAAAGAATTCAAATTTGAATAAATATAAAATAATGAAATTATTATTGGTAAAGAAGCAAATAATGTATAAAAAAGTATATAAACACCAGCTTGAATACGTTCAGGCTGATACCCCCACCCTAAAATTAAAATTAATGTAGGAACAAGACTAGCTTCGAAAAAAATATAAAATATAAAAAAATTTATTGCAGAAAAAGTTAAGAATAAAAAAAAAATTAAAAAAAAAACTACTAATCTAAATAAATTTGTATAATTATTATAAAAATTAACTTTCAATCTAGCTAAAAATATTAAAGCACCAATTCAAAGAGTTAAAGCAATCAATAAATAAGAAAACAAATCTGAACCAAAATAATAAGAAATTCCTGTAAAATAAAGACCTAAATTAAAATTAATTAAAAATAAAAAAAACAATAAAGTAAAAGAAAATACTATATAATTAAATGAATTTAAAAAACATAAAGGAATCATAAATAATATATATATAATAAATTTTATCATAAAACGTTAAAAATTTGAAAAAAGTCTCTTCCATAAGAACGAATTAAAGAAACTAAAATAGATAATCCTAAGGTTCTTTCACAAACTCTTATAGTTAAAAAAACTAATAAAAAATAATATTCATTTATATTAAAAACCAAAAAATTTAATAAACCTAAATAAAGAGAAACCACAATTAGTTCTAAACTTATTAATATTAATAATAAATGAACACATTTTAAACAAAATATGTATAGTCCAACAAAAAAAATTAATATAAAAATTTTCATTAGTTTAAATAATTTAATAAAAATATTGATCTTGTAAATCAAAAATAAGGAAACTTTTTAAACATCAGAGAAAAGATTAAACTTATCATTAATCTCCAAAATTAATATTTTAAATAAACTATTCTCTGTATTATAGAAATAATTACAGCTGTATTAATCACATCAGTAATTACATTTGCATTATGCAACCATCCTTTATCTATAGGGTTAACTCTACTAGTAACAACTATTTTTGTAGCCTTAGTAGGAGGATTAAAATCATTCAATTTCTGGTATTCATTCATTTTATTCATAATTATAGTAGGAGGAATAATAATTTTATTTATTTATATAACCAGAATTACTTCTAACGAAAAATTCGAAATACCTTATAAAATAATCTTATCAACATTTGTATTAATCATAATTATAAGATATCTTTTATCAGAAAATCCTATATTTTCATTACAAGAAATAAGAAATGAAGAAATAAACAAAAATAACATTTTAGAAATCTCCATAAATAAATATTTCATCGAAAACTCATATCAAATCTTATTAATATTAATTATTTATCTACTAGTAACCTTAATTGCCGTTGTAAAAATTACTAATATTTCAGCAGGTCCTTTACGAAAAAAATAATGAAAAAATTAATTTATCCACTAACAGATTTACCAACACCTTCAAATATTTCAAGATGATGAAATTTTGGATCATTACTAGGATTATGCCTTATTACCCAAATTGTAACAGGATTATTCCTAGCAATACATTATTGCTCAGATATTAACTTAGCATTTAATAGAGTTATACACATTACACGAGATGTAAATTTTGGGTGACTTCTACGTTTAATTCATATAAATGGAGCATCAATATTTTTTATTTGCTTATATTTACATATTGGACGAGGATTATACTATGGATCTTACATATTTACAGAAACATGAATGGTAGGTGTTACTATTTTATTTTTAACTATAGCAACAGCTTTCCTAGGATATGTTTTACCATGAGGACAAATATCATTTTGAGGGGCCACTGTTATTACAAATTTACTTTCAGCAATTCCTTACCTAGGAACATCTATTGTTCAATGAATTTGAGGAGGATTCGCAATTGATAATGCTACACTAACTCGATTTTTCACATTTCACTTTATTTTACCATTCATCATTTTATTATTCTCAGTAATTCATTTATTATTTCTACATCAAACAGGATCTAATAATCCATTAGGATCAAATAGAGATATTGACAAAATTCCTTTCCATCCATATTTTACTTATAAGGATATAATTGGATTTAATATTATAATTATAATATTAATTGTTATTACATTAGTAAATCCATTTATTGTAAGAGACCCTGAAAATTTCATTCCAGCAAATCCTTTAGTTACTCCAGTACACATTCAACCAGAATGATATTTTTTATTTGCTTATGCAATTCTACGATCAATTCCTAACAAATTAGGAGGAGTAATTGCATTAGTAATATCAATTGCAATTCTATATACTATACCATTAAACAAAAAAAAAATACAAAGAAACAAATTCTATCCAGTAAATAAATTTATATTCTGATTTCTAGTAACAGTATTTATTTTATTAACATGAATTGGTGCAAAGCCAGTTGAAGATCCTTATATTATATGAGGACAAATCCTGACAGTAACATATTTTTTAATTTATCCAGTAAACTATTCTATTTACAAAATATGAGATAAAATAATATTCTAGTTAATGAACTTGTATAAGTATATATTTTGAAAATATAAAAAAAGAATAATTTCTTATTAACTTTACTAAAATTTATTGACTAAATTAAAATTGAAAAAATAAATATTTTCATACCGTAAAAAAATATAAAATAACATAAAGATACAGGTAAGAAACTCTTTCAAGCTATATTTATAAGTTTATCATAACGAAAACGAGGGAATCTACCTCGTACCCAAACAAATGTGTAACAAACAAATATTAAGATAATAAAAAATAAAGGATTAGAGACATCTCCTCCAAACATAAATAATGAATAAAAAAATCTTATAAATAAAATATTTGCATACTCAGCCAAAAAAATTAATGCGAATCCTCCTCTTCTGTATTCAATATTAAATCCAGATACTAATTCAGATTCACCTTCAGCAAAATCAAAAGGAGTTCGGTTAGTTTCAGCTAACAAAGAAACAAAAAAAATTAAACCCATAGGAATACTTAAGAAAAAAAAATAAATATATTTTTGATAAAAAAATATATCATAGATATTAAATCTAGAAATCAAAATTAAATAACAAAGTAAAATTAAAATAAGTCTAACTTCATAAGAAATTATTTGAGCAACAGATCGTAAACCACCAATTATAGAATAATTTCTATTAGAAGATCAACCAGAAATTAGAATTGTGTAAACTCTAAGTCTTGAACAACATAAAATATATAAAACTCCAAAATTTATTACATATCTACCAGAAAATATAGGAATTCTAAGTCATAAACATAATGCTAAGAAAAGATTCAATACAGGGGAATAATAGTAAAGTAAATAATTTGACATAATAGGAATAGCTTGTTCCTTTCTAAATAATTTCACTGCATCTCTAAAAGGTTGTAAAATACCCATAAAACCTACCTTATTAGGTCCCTTACGAATCTGGATATATCCTAAAACCTTACGCTCAAGTAATGTTAAAAAAGCAACACCTACTAAAACCATAATAATTAAAATTAGTATACAAAAAAAAAGTAAAATATTATCAAAAATAAACAAATATTACCTGTAAAAAATTTACATAAAATGATTCTAAATCAATCGCACTAATCTGCCAAAGTAACAATTTTATTCAAAAATAAAATAATTTATTAAATAAATGGTCCTTTCGTACTAACTTATTTTAATTTTCTTTTAGATAGAAACCAACCTGGCTTACACCGGTTTAAACTCAGATCATGTAAAATTTTAAAAGTCGAACAGACTTAATATTTTGACTTCTACATCAAAAATAAATTTTAATCCAACATCGAGGTCGCAAACATTGTTTTAAATAAGAACTCTAAAACAAAATAACGCTGTTATCCCTAAGGTAACTTATTTTTTTCTTAGAAAATCTAGAATTATCATTTACATATAAGTAATTATATAAATAAAAAGTTAATTAAATTTTTAAATCACCCCAATTAAATATTATTAAAAGAATAAAATAAATAAATACTAAATAATTTTAACCACAAATAATATAAAGCTCTATAGGGTCTTCTCGTCTAAAAAATAAATTTAAGCCTTTGAACTTAAAAGTAAAGTTTAATCTAATTTAATTGAGACAGCTATTTTCTCGTCAATTCCTTCATTCCAGTCCCCAATAAAGAGACAAATTATTATGCTACCTTTGTACAGTCAGGATACTGCAGCTATTTAAAAATATTCATTGAGCAGAACAGACCTTAAATCAAAATCAAAAGGCCATGTTTTTATTAAACAGGCGAAAAATCATTTGCCGAGTTCCTTAATTAAAATTTTAATCTTAATTAAAGCAAAAAGTAAGATTTACTAATTTTATAATAATAACTTAAAATTAAAAATTAAATTTAAATTTCTAATAAAAAAATTAAATTAATAAAAAATCAAATTCAGATAGTATAAAATTATAAAATTTTTAAATAGATTTATAACATTAATAAAACTAAATACTAAAATTTATTATCAATTATAAAATTTTATTTTAAAGCTTATCCCTTAAAATATTTCATATTTTATAGTAAAAAATAATTAAAAATCTTAACCAATAAAATAGATAAATTAAATTTATTTCTTAGAAAACCAGATATATTAATAAACGAAAACGTTTCATTTCAAAAACCATATTATAAAAATTTATTCAACAATTAAATAAATAAGGTCTTAAATCTTATTAATTCGGGAAAATTTTATTACAAAATTCAAAATTTATAAACCCTGATACACAAGGTACAAAAAATTAATTTTTCTTTTACAAATAATAAATATTTCATCTTCATTACTAATTAACTATAAATATAAAATTCTTATTTAAAAACTAAAAAATAAATATCTTCTTAAAAATAAACTAATTAATATTAAAAATTCAAATTACATTGTATGAACAACAAACTTTTTAATGTAAATAAAAAACTTTTCTTAAGCTATAATTTGATCTTCCCAGGTACACTTTCCAGTACACCTACTATGTTACGACTTATTCCAAATATATGAAAGTGACGGGCAATATGTGCACATTTTAGAACTTATTCAATTTAAAAATTTAAAAAAATTTACTTTCAAATCCAATTTCAAATTAAAATTTCATTTAATAATCCAAAAAATAAATTTATTGTAACCCATTTAAGCTTTTTCATTAACTGCATCTTGATTTGAATTAACTTATAAAATAAATTGTGAAAATTTAAATCCTCTCAAAATCTTCATAAACAACGATATACAAATTTAAAGAAAAAGTAAGATAAATCGTGGATCATCAATTAATAAACAGGTTCCTCTGATAAGAATAAAATACCGCCAAATTTTTTTATTTTAAAGAACATAACTTATAATAATATAGAATTTTAATTTACATTTTGAATAATAGGGTATCTAATCCTAGTCTCTTATCAAAATTTATCAACTTCAATTATAAAATAATATATTAAATTAAAAATTAAATTTCACCTAAAATTTTTAATTATTAAATAAATAAAAACAATTTAATTAATAACCGAAAACGTTAAATTTAACTATTTGTGTAACCGCGATTGCTGGCACAAATTTTATCAGTTATAAAACTTATATCTATATAAAAAATTAAAAAATATATAATTTTTTTTACCAAAAATAAACATTCTATGAAAATATCTGTATAACAAATAGTAAACTTAACGAAAAAGCCATAATAAAACTTATTAAATACATCGGTATAAAAAATTAAATATTAATTTTAATAATTCATATTATAACAGAACAAAAACATATGTATTAACTCTCCCTAATGACAAACTTGATTTTAAGTTTGAATTTAAAATATGAAGTAATTTTTTATAGCAAAAAAAAATTACTCAGTATATAATATTAAAAGGCAAATATTAAGAACACAAAACCTAGAAAAATTGATTGGAAAAACTTGCGCGCCTAATGGCTCCCCGTGCGCAATCGAATAAAAAGTCAAGAACACAAAATCTAGAAAAATTGATTGGAAAAACTTGCGCGCCTAATGGCTCCCCATGCGCAATCGAATAAAAAGTCAAGAACACAAAACCTAGAAAAATTGATTGGAAAAACTTGCGCGCCTAATGGCTCCCCGTGCGCAATCGAATAAAAAGTCAAGAACACA